TAATTCGTCCGCGCCTACGGATCAGTCGACATTTTTCACAAATTTTACGAACAGAAGTCCTTATTTTCATATTTCTTATTCCTTACCTTAATTTTGAATCTACTCTTTTGAAGAAAATAAGTTTCTTGAATATTTTTTTTAACTTCGAATTGTGTCCCCATGAAAGGAATGTTTAAAAAAATAACCTAATCGTTCGAATCTTTGTTGCGAAGTCTATAAATTATACGTCCTCTGGTTGAATCATAACGACTTACTTCAATTTTTACTCTATCTCCTGGTAGTATCCGTATAAAACTGCGCCGTATCCTCCCTGAAGCATAACCTAGAATTAGATCTTCATTATCTAAGCGGACCCGGAACATACCGTTGGGAAGTGATTCAGTAATTAAACCTTCATGAATCAATTTTTGTTCTTTCATTCCAGGTAACCCCCTTGAAGTATCAACTAATGAAGGAAGAGGTATATAACTTACTTTTCCTCTCTATTTCACAAATGGAAGTTAGAGATAAAATTAGGATACCAGAGGAGGAGGATCACCATATATAACACAAAATTTCTCCTCCAATTCTTTCTAGTCGAGCTTCTCGATCTGTCATTATACCTCGAGAAGTAGAAAGAATTACAATTCCCATTCCACCTAAAATCTTAGGAATTCGTTGATAGTTGGAATAAATTCGTAAACCGGGTCGGCTGATACACTTTAAAACGGTTCTATATATTCCTTTCCTAGTCTTTCTATGTCGCAGGGTTGAAACCAAGAAATATTTGTTATTTTCCTGATGTTTTCGAACATTTTCAATAAAACCTTCTCGTAGAAGTATTTTAACAATGTTTTCGGTGATATTAGTAGATGCTATTCGAACCGTTCCTTTTTTATTCATGTCAGCATTTCTTATAGAAGTTATTATATCGGCAATATTGTCCCTACCCATAACGAACTATAATTTTTTGTGCTTCCTAATTTTGATATAATCAACATGTTTCCTTTTTTCTTTTTTCTTTGTTTTTTTTTTTTTTTTTGAATTATTCAATTTTAAAAATTAAAAGTATATGCGTGAGACACAATCTATTAATTTGATCTATTTCAGATAGCCTACTATATCATAGTGTCATCTACTAGTATTTATAATACCTCGGGAGCTAATGAAACTATTTTAGTAAAATTCAACTGTCTCAATTCCCGAGCGATCGCACCAAAAACTCGAGTTCCTTTTGGATTTCCTTCTTGATCAATGACAACCGCTGCATTGTCATCATATCGTATTATCATACCGTTGTCACGTTTGAGTTCTTTACATGTACGTACAATTACAGCTCTAATGACTTCTGATCTTTCTAGAGGCATATTTGGCACTGCTTCTTTGATTACAGCAACAATAACGTCACCAATATGAGCATATCGGTGATTACCAGCTCCTATGATTCGAATACACATCAATTCTCGAGCTCCGCTGTTATCCGCTACATTCAAAAGGGTCTGAGGTTGAATCATATATTTTTTATTTGAATCTGTTATTTCAATGCAAAGTATGAAGGAAAAAAATAAATATTGTCCGTCCAGAAAAAAATAAACCTGCGGTTGTTTTTTCATCCTCAATATCCCTTTTGTTTAGTTCTACATCCCTATCGTGAAATAACAAATTGAGTTCGTATAGGCATTTTGCACGCAGCTATTGAAATAGCTGCTCTGGCTATAGTTTCTGATACTCCGCTCATTTCATAAAGTATTCGACCCGGTTTAACAACAGATACCCAATATTCGGGGGATCCCTTTCCCGAACCCATACGTGTTTCCGTAGGTCTTACTGTAACAGGTTTGTCGGGAAATATACGTACCCATATTTTTCCACCACGACGCGCATATCGTGTCATTGCTCTCCGCCCCGCTTCTATCTGTCTAGCTGTGATCCAAGCGGGTTCAAGCGCCTGAAGAGCGTATCCGCCGAAACAAATATGATTGCCTCGACAAGATATTCCCTTCATTCTTCCTCTATGTTGTTTACGAAATCTGGTTCTTTTGGGGTTATAGTTGATGGTTGTTTCTTAATTCCATCTCTATTGCAGAACCGGACATGAGAGTTTCTTCTCATCCAGCTCCTCGCGAATGAAACGATTCAATAATATTACAGATACACATGTATAATTATAATAATTATATTTATAATAATAATATATAATTTTATATAATAAAAATAATATATAATATAATAAAATATATAATAAAAAATAATAAGTAATATATAATAAAAAATAATAAGTAATAAAATAATATAATTATTAATTATTAAAATATATAATAAAAAATAATAAAATAATATAATTATTAATATAATTATTAATTATTAAATTATTATTAAATTATTATTAAGTAATAATATAAGAAATTAAATTATAAGTAATGAATGCCATTTATTGATATTTAATTTGTTACATATTTAATTTCTTACAAAGGAAGATGTATATACAAAATATACAACTGGACGTGTATATTATTAGATATAGAAAATATAAAAAATGCTTCTTTTTTTAGAATATAACATAACGTAGAATATAATGAATCCTTACCTTACCTCTATTGAATCGTGCCAAAAATTGTAATCCAATAAATAAAGGTTTCGCGGGCGAATATTTACTCTTTCATTCGTAGGGTCAGTTAATTCATGACACCTCTCAGAATAAATCAATTTTTTCTTGGTTCGTTCCGCCATCCCACCCAACGAATTATTAGGATTCGTTTTCAATAGAATCCTATGCAGTCACAGGTTTCGTCGTTCCCATAGCTTCTCCATTAATGGTTAGGTCTGAACTCTGCAATGGAGCTTCCGGCAAAATTCGTTTCCGAGTCAATCTCCTCAGTTTTTATTAACCCGAGGCTCTTTATTCTTTATTATTTTCTTTTTTTTATATTATTTTATTTATTTATATTTCATTTATTTCATTTATATATTTATATCAGTATTGATTATATCAGTATTAATGCTTTATCACACTGCCTTTTATTTTATGAGTTGATTCATAGACCATACATATTGGAATCATATATCATTGATATTTTTGTTCTCTCTTTCTATCATCCTTCCATTTATCCACATCCCTTTATTTTTGCTTCACAGCCCATAATCAGATTTCTTTTTTATGGAAAAAATTTCAGTTGCTACAACTATATGATCGATCCACCCATATAGTGACTGTTTCTTGGGATCTTGACAATACGAAGCAATAAGTTGGTTATTAATTTATATGGTTACTAAGTTCATAGTAGGGGTTAGTCCATTTTTTTTTTTTGAATCTCAACCCTAAACTCTAAAGAAAAAACTAACGAGTCACACACTAAGCATAGCAATTATACTAAATGGTCAATCGAATTTTTATTCAACCTTATAGAATTAGAATTGTTGATTTTTGTTTGATTTAACAGAAAAAGAATGAAAGAGTTTGTAATTTTTTGTTTTATCACTAGCACTAGACAGAATGGCAAGACAAATGAGGGTCTATTATTTCTTGTTTACAAATATCCAAACTCGTTTACAAATATCCAAATTTTGATGCCTAATACTCCATAAATAGTTCGAATTGTATAGGAACAATGATCAATTTTAGCGCGAATTGTTTGTAGGGGAACCCTACCTTCTCTGATCCATTCGACACGTGCAATTTCTTTTCCGTCGATACGTCCTGCGATTTGTACTTGAATTCCTTTTGTATCTGTTTGTTCAGTTAATTCAATAGCTTTTTTCATTGACTTTCGAAACGAAACTCTATTTTTTAACTGTAAAGCTATATATTCTGCAAGAATATTTGGTTGTCCATAAGGTTTTTCAATTCTTGTGATAGCAATGTTGAGTCTCCGGTTCACAGAATGAAGTTCCTTTTGTACATTCATCTGTAATTCTTCTATTCCTCGTGTTTGGCCCTCTATTAATAAATTTGGGAATCCAATATGGATTATGACCTGGATCAAATCGATTCTTTTTTGAATTCCTATACGTGCGATTCCTTCGAAACCCGAGGATATTCTCCTATTTTTTTGTACATAGTTCTTGATACAATTCCGTATTTTTTCATCTTCCTGTAAACCCACGGAATAATTTTTTGTTTGTGCGAACCAAAAGGAACGATGACTTTGGGTTGTACCAAGTCTGAAACCAAGTGGATTTATTTTTTGTCCCATATTTTTCTATTATGTTTTCTTTCCATTCATATTTTTAAAATGATTTAGATTTTTCCTTTAATACAATTGTTATATGACAAGTGGGTTTTTTTATCGGATAACTACGTCCCCGAGCCCGAGCTCTTAACTTTTTCACAATAGCACTCCTATTGACTTCGGCTTTACTAATGAATGAATCAGCTTCGTTCAAACCCATATTATGATTAGCGTTTGCTGCTGCAGAATAAACCAATTGTAAAATTGGATAAGATGCTCGATAAGGCATGAGTTCCAGTATCATAAGTGTTTCCTCATAGGAACGTCCGCGAATCTGATCAATTACTCTTTGCGCTTTTAAAACAGACATACATATATGTTGAGCTAAAACTTTTATTTCTCTATTTTCTTCTCTACCTGAACTCCAGTTCTTTATCATAAGGTCATCCCCCACCAATGAAATGAATAAAAGAATAAGTAAGTAAAGTACTTTTTTAGATTTAAATAAGTATTTTTTTTTATTTTACTTTTTTTTATTTATATTAATAATTTTTCTATTAATATTTAATATTCAAAAATATTATTAAAATTTAAATAATTTAACGACGAGATTTATTGTCGTTTCTTGCATGTCTCGCGAAAGTCAGAGTAGGCGCGAATTCTCCCAATTTGTGACCTACCATACGATCTGTTATATAAATAGGTAAATTTTCCTTTCCATTATGAATAGCGATTGTATGGCCAATCATTGTGGGTATAATGGTAGATGCCCGAGACCAAGTTACTATTATTTCTTTCTCCTCCCTCATGTTGAGTTTTTCAATTTTTCCCGATAAATGATTAGCTACAAAA